GATATATTGGGTCATATGGGATTTCCCCGTTTTCTCCCCCGATCGAGATATCCTCTATTTTGCCCAAAAGAAATATTAATTGAATCATCAAAAATTGGGAGCGTGAAGTAAAAATTAGGAGAGTAAAGTGTAATGCAACTCGATCTCCCTTTTGTTTTGGAGGGAATTCATATTATTATCAATTAGAATAATTTATGGTTATCTTCGTTGGACTAATAAAATGAAGTATCCAGGCTCCGTTTAAAAAACAATCCAATTTGGAATTATATATGATTGCGACTTGGATCATAAATGATTCTATTCCTATTTATAAAGAAAATTTATCTCCAATTGTTAATCAATCAAATAATATGGATGAATACCCCCATTAAATATTGGGTGTGGTAGAAAACATGAAATTAATAATTAATTAATAAGTCATAGCAATAAAGAAATGGTAAGGGAAGTATTTGTCCTATATGTACAAATCCAAATAGGGCGGATCTTTATCCGGAGTAGAGCATAAACCTAAAAAGATTTAAGAGACCCATTCCGGAACAAGAAAATGACATCGTGATTTGGATCTCAATGAAAAAATACATCAATGATAAGTTAATTCGATAAATTTGAAATTCTTTTTTATATTCTTTCTATTCTAAGATTTTATATTCTTTCTATTCGAAGATAAGAAGATAAGAAAAGGAGTCAAAAAACTTCTTTATTGAAAAAGAAAAATCGAAGAAAAAGTCCTTTCGTTAAAAGTTAGAAAGAGCCTACTATGCTATGTATGATCTGAAAAAACAAAAGAGGGCTGGAATCTATACATTGATTTTTTCGGAATTTTTTTTGAACCGTATGCAGAAAAAAGTGCATGTACGGTTCCTAAGGGATACAACTTTACCCGAATCAACCGACTTTATCGAGAGAGATTACTTTTTTTAGGCCAAGCAGTTGATAGCGAGATCTCAAATCAACTTATTGGTCTTATGGTATATCTGAGTATTGAGGATGATACCAAAGATCTTTATTTGTTTATAAACTCTCCTGGTGGATGGGTAATACCTGGAGTAGCTATTTATGATACTATGCAATTTGTTCGACCAGATGTACATACAATATGCATGGGATTAGCTGCTTCAATGGGATCGTTTATCCTGGTTGGAGGGGAAATTACCAAACGTCTAGCATTCCCTCACGCTTGGCGCCAATGAGGTTTTTTTGAGAGAAACAAAAGACTATGCCTTCGCCATATGAAATAGGAATATTAAGTAAAAATAGCATGGCATTTAGAATTCGATATGACAAAAATTTTAGTATTATTTTTTTTTTTGTGAAAAAATTAGATTATATATCGAGAGAGTAGTATGAAATAAAAGGTATTTCTGATTTTATCTTATCCATCGGAAATCCTGTTCAGCGTCACAAACTTTTTTCATACCATAGATCTCTTAAGAATATTTATTGTATAAATTGTATAAATTTAGAAATAAAGTACAATTAGAAATAAAGTACAAAATATTTTTTTATTTACTTTTTTTTATTTGATCGGATAAAAAAGAAACTTTGGGATTGCTGAATCAACAGACAAATAAATACCAAAAAATAAATAAGAAATATATAAAGCAACGGAACCATCATAGTATTTTTTAATTCCTCCAAAAAGAAGGGTGGTAATTTGATCATTTACCAATAATCATAGATCCTATTTGGCTCTTTCTGCGATGGAAGGTAAAGATTAATTTTATTGTAGAGCCGTATGCAATACATCAAACATGCCCGTACGGTTATTCTATTTTTTTTTCTTAAGTATTTTTTTTATCTTTATTTATTTTCTCTTCACTCCATCGTCTAGATAGAACAAACTTTAGTATGTTATATCATCAGGGTAATGATTCATCAACCCGCTAGTGCTTTTTATGAAGCACAAACGGGAGAAGCTATCTTGGAAGCGGAAGAACTGCTAAAATTGCGTGAAACCATCACAAGGGTTTATGTACAAAGAACGGGCAAACCCCTATGGGTTGTATCCGAAGACATGGAAAGAGATGTTTTTATGTCAGCAACAGAAGCGCAAGCTTATGGAATTGTTGATCTTGTAGCAGTTGAATGAAAATAGAAAATAGGATGGATTTAGCGCAAACTGGTGATTTATTATTTTATCTTCTTACCAAGTTCCATATTTTATTATATTAAAATTCATAATAATCCGGTTAGGATCGATCTAAACCAGCTCATTATGTATATCATTCAACATGCCAACGATTAAACAACTTATTAGAAATACAAGACAGCCAATCAGAAATGTCACGAAATCCCCCGCTCTTCGGGGATGCCCTCAGCGTCGAGGAACATGTACTAGGGTGTATGTGCGACTCGTTCAGATCATAGGCTGGGGAACAATAAAAACAAATTTCCAGTATCAATGATCAGTACCGATTAATAGGATCAAATTCAATAGGATAAAATGGAAGAACTCTATTCCATTCACTTTCTAAAAATAAAAAAATATATCCTTCAATTG